TGATGGAAAACAAACAATATCTTTTACATATCCACCTAGTTTATTGATTTTTTCAAAAATGATAGAACGTAAAATTTCTTTGTACACGACAGAAAAATTTTTCCATGAAGACCTATATAATTATTGGGTTTCTACCAATGAGCAAAAAAAGTACAACTTGAGTAATGAATTAATAAGTAGAATAAAAATTCTAGAAAAAGAAAAAGTATCTCTTACTCTAGATATACTAGAAAAAAGGACCAGATTATGCAATGATGAGAATAAACAAGAATACTTGCCAAAAGCATATGATCCTCTTTTGAATGGCGCATATCGTGGAAAAATAAACAAATTCTATTCACATACAACCATGAATCATTTAATTACTTCGAAAGAAAATTCCACGGAAATAGTTTGGATAAATAAGCTTCATGGGCTATTTTCTATTTCTAATAATTACCAAGAATTTGAACATCAAAAAAATCCACTTAATGAAAAATCACCATGGAATTATATTATTAATTCGTTAACGTCAATTGATCAATTATCTTTTGAGTACATACCCAATTCTCATTTGAAAAAATCTTCTTTATTGGAAGAAGAAATCCAAATAAATTCAGAAAATAAAGCAAAATCTTTGAAATCAGTATTCGATATAATTACAACCAATGGAGAAGAAATCATTGAAGAAGGAGAAGAAATCCTTAAAGAAAAAATCATTCAAAAAATTCCTCGACGGTTATACAAACTAACTGAAGAGTTAGAAGCACTAGCACAGGATGAAGATGAAGAAGATGAACATGAGGAACTAATGAAACAAGATCAGGAAATTCGTACAAGAAAAGCCAGACGAGTGGTGATTTATACTGACTACAGCGTGAATCCCGAGACTAACGATGATGAAATAAACGAGTTGGCTTTGATACGTTACTCACAACAACCTGATTTTCGTCGAGGTCTAATCAAAGGATCCTTACGCGCTCAAAGACGTAAAACAGTTATTTGGAACACATTCCAAGCATATGTAAATTCTCCGCTTTTTTTGGATCGAGTAGAAAACATATTTTTTTTTTCTCTTTTAAACAAGATCGATCAAAATATTAAGTCTATTTTTAGGAATTTAGCGAAGAAAAAACCAAAAACGGAATTCAAAATTGACGATTTTGAGAAAGAAAAGATGAAGAAAACTCTGAAGGCTCTCGATGAAAACGAGAAGAAGAGAGAAGAAGAAAATGAACGAATGGCAATAGCAGAAATTTGGGATAGCGTTATATTTGCTCAAGCAATAAGAAGTTTGATACTCCTGATCCACGCTTTTCTTAGAAAAAACATTATATTGCCTTCATTGATAATAGCTAAAAATGTTGGACGTATGTTATTATTCCAATACCCCGAGTGGTATGAGGATTTTAAGGACTGGAAGAGTGAAATGCATGTTAAATGTACGTATAATGGTATTCCACTATCAGAAACAGAATTTCCTCAAGATTGGTTAACAGATGGTCTTCAGGTAAAAATTCTATTTCCTTTCCGTTTAAAACCTTGGCGAAGATCTAAACTACGATCTCATCATGGAGATCCAATGAAAAAAAAAGTAAAACAAGAAAATTCTAGTTTTTTAACAATTTGGGGAACGGAAACAGAACTTCCTTTTGGTCCTGCCCGAACCCTACCTTCTTTTTTTGAACCCATATATAAAGAACTCAAAAAAAATATTAGAAAAGTGAAAAAGAATTATTTTATACCTCTAAAAGTCAAAGTTTCAAAACCATGGGTTATCCAAATTTTTCCAGTTCTAAAACGAATAATGAATAAACTTGAAAAAGTAAACCCAATTTATTTATTTGAATTCAAGAAGGTGAAAGTATATGAACCAAATGAAAATGCAAAAGATTCAAAAGATAATAATAAGATTATTCCTGAATCGACCATGCAAATTCAATCTATGAATTGGACAAATTTTTTATTCATAGAAAATGAAATGAAAGATCTTGCTGATAAGACAATCATAATCAGGAATCAAATAGAAGAAATCGCAAAAGAAAAGAAAAAAATAGTTCCAGCCTATGATGATAAAAGACCAGAATTAAAGAAAGATATTTGGCGGATATTCAAAAGAATAAATACTCGATTAATATGCAAATCACATTATTTTATGAAATCTTTCATTGAAAAAATATACATGGATATCCTGCTATGTATGGTTAGCATTTCGAAGGTCAATGCACAACTTTCAACAAAAAAAATTATCAATGAATCCATTTACAACGATGAAAGAAATCAAGAAGGAATTGATGAAATAGATCAACATACAATGAACTTGATTTCGACTATAGAAAAAGAAAAGGACCTTTCTAATCCTAGTAATAATTCAAATACTTATTACGATTTATCTTCCTTGTCCCAAGCATATGTATTTTACAAAATATCACAAACCCAATTACTTAACAACCATCACTTTAGATCTGTACTTCAATATCGCGGTACCCATCCTTTTATTAAGGACAAGAATAAGTATTATTCTATAACCCGAGGAATATTGAACTCCAAATCAAGGTATAAGTATAAGAAAATAAAGAAGCCTGGAATGAATGAATGGAAAAACTGGTTAAAGGGTAATTATGCATACAATTTATCTCAGAGCAAATGGTCTCGATTAGTATTAGTAGCGAAAAAATGGCGAAAAAAAATAAATAAAAATTGTACGATTCACAATAAAGAATCAATGAAATTTTCTTCATATAAAAAAGAAAAATGGAAAAAGCAAAAGCAATATGTATATGATTTTTTATCACATAAATATATATATTATGGTTATGGGGATAGTAAAGATTCCTGTATTTCTGAACTAAAATTACAACTAAAAAGGAACTTAAAAATTCCATATAATTTCAACACACAAAAACCTGAATTGTTTTATGGAATTGATAATTCTATAGAAAAAAATGATGTTTTTAATAAGCATCAAAGGAAATATTTTGATTGTAGAATTCTACATTTCTACCCGAAAAACACTATTAATGTAAACGATATTATTGACTTTACAAATGTACATATCGGTGCCAAACTTGAAAAAAATGCTAAGACTCAAAATATTAATATAAAAAAATTGAAAAAAAAAGATCTTTTTTTCCTTACAAAACATCAAGAAAAAGAAACAAATCTATACATATACAAAAAAAACAACTCCAATCAAAAAAACTTTTTTGATTGGATGGGAATGAATCGAAAAATAATTTTTTGTAAAAAAAAAAAATCAAATCTTAAACTTGGGTTCTTCCCTGAATTAAGATTTCCTTTTGATACATATAAGGCATATAAGAATAAACCGTGGATCATCCCAATCAAATTACTTCTTTCTAATCATAATTTAGATGGAAAAAAAAAAATTAGTCAAAATGAAAGTGTCAAGGATTCTATTTTAATAAAAGTAAAAAAAAAAAACCAAGAAAAAAACGAAGAAAAAGTAAATCCTGTGTCAGATCCAAGCAAACAAAACAAAAAAAAGCCTCTTCAAAAGGATTATGCGAGATCAGAAAGTAAAGAAAGTAAAAAAAAAAAAAAATCCAAGAAAGGCAAGGAATCAGAACTAGATTTATTCCTAAATAAATATTTAATTGTTCAATTAAGATGGAACAACTTCGTTAGTTATAAAATTACAAAAAATATCAAGGCATATTGTTTCTTACTTAGATTGACGGATCCAAGTTCTATAGCTCTAGCCTTAATTCGAAGAAAAGAGATGGATCTAGATGCAATCTTTAATAAGGACAATCTAACTCTTACAAACTTTTTAAAAAAAGGAATATTGATTATCGAATCAATTCGTCTAGCTTTTATAACGGGTGGAAAATTCATTATGTATCATACCATAAGTATTTCATTGATCAATAGCGAAAAGAGTAAGCACCAAATAAATACAAAATACAACAAAAAAAAATATGTCAATAAGAATAATTTTAATAAATCTACTGAACAACATGGAAATATGCTTGTGAATAGGAATAAAGATTATTATGATCTCCTTGTTCCTGAAAATATTCTATCTCCTAGACGTCGTAGAAAATTGAGAATTTTAATTTGTTTCAACTCTCCTAATTGGGATGTTGTGAATAGAAATCCAATATTTTACAATGAAAACAATATAAGAAACTCCACACAATTTTTGAATGAAGACAAAGGTCTTAATCTTAATGTAGATTCAAATATAAAATATAAGCTCTTTTTTTGGCCCAATTACCGATTAGAAGATTTAGCTTGTATGAATCGCTATTGGTTTGATACCAATAATGGTAGTAATTTCAGTATATCAAGGATACACATGTATACACGATTTAGAATTATCTAATAGTATATTTGATATACTTTATGTTACATGTCAATATTCACATGCCATTTTCCGTAGATGAAAAGTAAAGGATATATGTTATCCTTTGCTACTTTAGGTACATAAACATAACATAATATGTATTTACTTGTGTATCAATTCAATCTAGAAAGAAATTCACAGAATCTTTTTAGGTGCAAAAAAAGATTCTCTTTGGTAAATGTGTAAATGTATTATCCTTTTCTATCCAAATCCAATTTTCAATTGGATTTGGATAGAATCAAATAAAAAAACTATTTGGAAATGAATAAATTTTTATTTTTGTGTGTACTAGATTAAAGAAAAAATGGAAATAACATAATAATATTAAAAATAATATATATATTATTTTCTTTTTCCTAATCGGAAAAATCCGTGGAAAAGAAAGAAAAAAAAAGTTTTTTATGGTAAAAAAAAATTCATTCATTTCACTTATTCCACAAGAAGAAAAAGAAGAAAACAGAGGTTCTGTTGAATTTCAAGTATTGAGTTTCACAAATAAGATACGAAGACTTACTTCACATTTGAAATTGCACAAAAAAGATTTTTTATCAAAAAGAGGTCTACAAAAAATTCTGGGAAAACATCAACGTATGCTGGCCTATTTGTCAAAGAAAAATGGAGTACGTTATAAGAAATTAATTGATGAATTGGATATTTGAGAACCAAAAAATTGTAAATTTCATTGTTTAGATTATTGAATTAGTAATTATTAGATTTTAAATTTTGACGAATCTACTTTTTTTTTGAGGAATTCGTGAAATAATGAATTAAGGAAGAAAAGGTATGACTGTACCGGCTAAAAAAAAAGATTTCATGATCGTTAATATGGGTCCTCACCACCCATCAATGCATGGTGTTCTTCGACTAATTGTTACTCTCGATGGTGAAGATGTTATTGACTGTGAACCTATATTGGGTTATTTACACAGGGGTATGGAAAAAATAGCAGAAAACCGAACAATCATACAATATTTGCCTTATGTAACACGTTGGGATTATTTAGCTACTATGTTCACAGAGGCAATAACGGTAAATGCACCAGAACAACTGGAAAATGTTCAAGTACCTAAAAGGGCTAGCTATATCAGAGTAATTATGCTGGAACTGAGTCGTATAGCTTCTCATTTGTTATGGCTTGGACCTTTTATGGCGGATATCGGTGCACAGACTCCCTTTTTTTATATTTTTAGAGAGAGGGAGTTGATATATGATTTATTCGAAGCTGCCACAGGTATGCGAATGATGCATAATTATTTCCGCATCGGAGGCGTAGCAGCCGATCTACCTTATGGCTGGATAGATAAATGTTTAGATTTTTGTGATTATTCTTTAACAGGGATTCTTGAATATCAAAAACTTATTACGCAAAATCCTATTTTTTTAGAGCGAGTGGAAAGAGTGGGCATTATTGGTGGGGGGGAAGCGATAAACTGGGGTTTATCGGGACCAATGTTACGAGCTTCTGGAATACAATGGGATCTTCGTAAAATTGATAATTATGAGTGTTACAATGAATTCGATTGGGAAGTCCAATGGCAAAAAGAAGGAGATTCATTAGCTCGTTATTTAGTACGAATGGGTGAAATGAGGGAATCCATAAAAATTATTCAACAGGCTCTAGAAGGAATTCCTGGCGGACCCTATGAAAATTTAGAAGTCCGGCGCTTTGATAAAGCAAAAAATTTCGAATGGAATGATTTTGAATATAGATTTATTAGTAAAAAACCTTCACCCAATTTTGAATTGTCGAAACAAGAACTTTACGTAAGAGTGGAAGCCCCAAAGGGGGAATTAGGAATTTATTTGATAGGAGACAATAGCATTTTCCCTTGGAGATGGAAAATTCGTCCACCCGGCTTCATAAATTTACAAATTCTTCCTCAACTAGTTAAAAGAATGAAATTGGCTGATATCATGACGATACTAGGTAGTATAGATATCATTATGGGAGAAGTTGATCGTTGAAATGATAATTGATACGACAGAAGTACAAACTATCAATTCTTTTTCTACATCGGAATCCTTAAAAGAGATCTATGGGCTCATATGGACTTTTGTACCCATTTTAATCCTTATATTGGGAATTACAATAGGGGTACTAGTAATTGTGTGGTTGGAAAGAGAAATATCTGCAGCGCTACAACAACGTATTGGGCCTCAATATGCTGGCCCCTTGGGAATTCTTCAAGCTTTGGCAGATGGAACTAAACTACTTTTAAAAGAAGATCTTCTCCCGTCTAGAGGAGATGTTCGTTTGTTTAGTGTTGGACCGTCTATAGTAGTTATATCCATTCTAGTAAGTTATTTAGTAATCCCTTTTGGGTATCATCTTGTTTTAGCCGATCTCAGTATAGGTGTTTTTTTATGGATCGCCATTTCAAGTATTGCTCCTATCGGGCTTCTTATGTCAGGGTATGGATCGAATAATAAATATTCTTTTTCAGGTGGTCTGCGAGCTGCTGCTCAATCCATTAGTTATGAAATACCATTAACTCTATGTGTATTATCGATATCTCTACGTGTGATTCGTTGAATATAAAATTTATACTTCTTTCCTTTACTTCTAGGAAAAAAGTGGAATGAATTTAATGGATATTTTTTTTTATTCATGATTCAGGTCAATGAGTTAAACCAAATAGTTATATGAGTGAAACAAAACAACTTAGAAATTTGTAGTAAGAAGATAAAATCTCACTTCATATGTACAAGAATAAAATTGAAGTAAACATAAGCCGTGTAAAAAGGTTACCCCAAGATTGAGATTCGTCATCATATCTTGAAGCGGGTATAAAAGATCGACTGTATGGAGTTTTCATTACTGTCTTGTATTTATTAACATGCCGTAGATCAATCAAAAATCAGTGGACAATTAGGAACACAAAAGTACACAAAAGATTAGTAATGGAGATAATATAAGGTATAAAAAAAATATTTCTGTATAAAATGAATCATAATAGAGGCTTTAAATTGGTAGAAATGATCAAGCAGTACTTTACTTATGATTCCGATCTAGAGTAATACTCCTATTCACTGATTAAAAAAATAACTATTCAGAACGAATTAATCTTTTATTTATTTATTTATTTTTCAAAGTACCCGCCTCTGAGATAGAAGAACAGGAATAAAAGAAATGAAATATAATATTCGAATGAAAAAAAATCTTTATTCATTCTTTTTCCTATCCATATACATCCAAATAGATGGAATTCTTATCATTATTTATGAACAAATTCCTCTAATTATTCATTTTTTTTTTATTCATATAACGAATATTTGATTAAATAGTTTAAATTATTACCGAACAAAACAAAGAAAAATATACTTTGATTATAAGAGATGAGATGAATTCCGAAGCCCTTTTTTTTTCTTATTTTAGCAAACGGAATTTCATTGGTTTAATTTGGGACAGATCTTTTTTTTTTCTACCCTTACCCTAAAACAAAAGGAAGTGATATAAGACCAAACCAGTCCTTACATTTATTTGTGGCCATAGAGGAGCCGTATGAGGCTGAGGTCTCATGTACGGTTTTGAAATAGCGATGGGAACCGTTTTTATCGACTATAATTATCTAATAGTTCAAGTACAGTTGATATAGTTGAAACACAGTCAAAATATGGTTTTGGGGGGTGGAATCTGTGGCGTCAACCCATAGGATTTATAGTTTTCATAATTTCTTCTCTAGCTGAATGTGAGAGATTGCCCTTTGATTTACCAGAAGCAGAAGAAGAATTAGTAGCAGGTTATCAAACGGAATATTCAGGTATCAGATTTGGTTTATTTTATCTTGCTTCGTACCTAAATCTATTAGTTTCTTCGTTATTTGTAACGATTCTTTACTTAGGTGGGTGGAAGTTATCTATTCCATATATATCTGTTACTGAACTTTTCGGAAGAAAAAAAATAGCTGGAGTCTTTGGAATGACAATTGGTATCCTTGTTACATTAGCTAAAGCTTATTTGTTTCTATTCATTTCTATCACAACAAGATGGACTTTACCTAGGATGAGAATGGACCAGCTATTAAATCTTGGATGGAAATTTCTTTTACCTATTTCTTTGGGGAATCTATTATTGACAACTTCTTCTCAACTTGTTTCACTATAAATTAAATAATAGAATGTGATAAGAATATTCTAGATTCATAACCCCCTTTAAAACAAGAGAAAGAAACATCAATTTATTCATGGATATCTACAATATGTTTCCGATGGTGACTGGGTTCATGAATTATGGTCAACAAACAATACGGGCTACAAGGTACATTGGTCAAAGTTTCATAATTACCTTATCTCATACAAATCGTTTACCTGTAACTATTCAATATCCTTATGAAAAATCAATTACGTCAGAACGTTTTCGCGGTCGAATTCACTTTGAATTTGATAAGTGTATTGCTTGCGAAGTATGTGTTCGTGTATGCCCAATAGATCTACCTGTTGTTGATTGGAGATTGGAAAGAGATATGAAAAAGAAACAATTACTTAATTATAGTATTGATTTTGGGGTCTGTATATTTTGTGGTAACTGTGTCGAGTATTGTCCAACAAACTGTTTATCGATGACTGAAGAATATGAACTTTCTACTTATGATCGTCACGAATTGAACTATAATCAAATTGCATTGGGTCGGTTACCAATATCAGTAATTGGAGATTATACAATTCAAATAGTTATGAATTCGACCCAAATAAAAATCGATAAAGAGAAATCCCTTGATTCAAGAACGATTACCAATTACTAAATTTTTTTTGATATAAAGGATCAAAGCTTTTTTTGTCAATAACTACAAATATAATACTTTTTATTTTTGTACATTTTATACATAATGGATTTACCAGGGCCAACACATGATATTCTTGTAGTATTTCTGGGGTCAGTTCTTTTATTAGGGGGTATGGGAGTTGTATTACTTACCAATCCTATTTATTCTGCTTTTTCGTTGGGATTGGTTTTTGTTTGTATATCTTTATTCTATATTTCATCAAACTCCTTTTTTGTGGCTGCTGCACAGCTTCTTATTTATGTGGGAGCCATAAATGTTTTAATTATATTTGCGGTAATGTTCATGAATGGTTCAGAATATTTTAATGATTCATATTTTTGTACCATTGGAGATGGAGTCACTTCACTGGTTTGTACAAGTATTTTTTTTTCACTGATTACTATTATATCAGATACATCATGGTATGGAATTATTTGGACTACAAGATCAAACCAGATTATAGAACAGGACCTAATAAGTACTGTTCAACAAATTGGGATTCATTTATCGACAGATTTTTATCTTCCCTTTGAACTAATTTCAATAATTCTTTTAGTTTCCTTGATAGGTGTAATTACTATGGCTCGCCAATAATAAATATAGTTAGAATTAAATAGTTAGAATTAAAAAAAAAATTAGAGTTATAAAAATTCTAAATATGAAATTAATTAAAATAAAATATATGATATGATCAAATCAAAAGGTTTAAGAATTTTAGTTAAATTTGTTTACTTTCTTTTGTTTTGTAATTATTATTTCTAGTTAATCGAATCCCTTGCATTGTTGATATTGAAATGAATCGAGATTGATAAGGAGTTTGTCAATGATGTTCGAGCATGTACTTTTTTTTAGTGTCTATTTATTTACTATTGGTCTCTATGGATTGATCACAAGTCGAAACATGGTTAGAGCACTTATGTGTCTTGAGCTTATACTAAATTCGGTTAATATTAATCTCGTAACATTTTCTGATATATTTGATAGTCGACAATTAAAAGGTAACATTTTCTCAATCTTTATTATAGCCGTTGCAGCTGCCGAAGCAGCTATTGGACTTGCTATTGTTTCGTCGATTCATCGAAACAGAAAATCAACACGTATCAACCAATCGAATTTGTTGAATAATTAATTCAAATTATCATGATCATATACTAAAATACTAAATAATATAAATATATAAAATATAAGAAAAATAAAAAATATAGGATGAATATAAATATATTATATTATCAATATATATATATATTGATATATTGTATATAATTAATATATATATATAACGTGTATAATATATATATATATATATATACTAAATATATATAGTATATATAATAACTAAGAAAGTATTATAATATATGAATTATACATATTATTATGCATATATATTATATAATAAATATATATGAAATTTTATTCAATATCAAATTAACTATTGAATTTCAATTTTACTATTTTACTAGATTAGTAAAGTATAGTTAATACTAAACAAATTTGTTATATAAATTGAATTTTAGATACTTTTAGATATTTATATATTGATTTGAATATCAATTTATTTTGTTAGACAATTTTCATTCACACATCCGACTCGTATGATTATAATCTTTGCTTTGAAACGAAAATGAAAGTCTCTTGGTTTTTTCTTATGAACAGATTTAGAAAAATATTGATTCTTCCAATTTTAGTAAACCACTGCTTCGTCTGGTGTCTACAATATAACTATATACTTTTATACCAGATTGAAAATTTTTGATGTTCAAACCTGGACTGTTATAGATTAAATGTCACATTCAGTCAAAATTTATGATACATGTATAGGGTGTACTCAATGTGTACGAGCTTGCCCTACGGATGTGTTGGAAATGATACCGTGGGACGGATGTAAAGCTAAGCAAATAGCTTCCGCACCAAGAACCGAGGACTGTGTAGGTTGTAAGAGATGTGAATCCGCTTGCCCAACGGATTTTTTGAGTGTCCGTGTTTATTTATGGCATGAAACAACTCGCAGCATGGGGCTATCTTATTGATACGTTACAAAAAAATACACTTGAATTATTTGATTCCTCTTTACCGACAAAAGCCCGTATTCATAATAGAATAATATATTCTATTAAGTACGGGCTTTTGTGGTCAAAAACGTATCTTGTCTTTATCACGAATAATTTTCCTTGGCTAACAATACTTGTTGTTTTGCCGATATTCGTCGGCTCTTGCATCTTATTTCTTCCTCATAGAGGAAATAAGATGTTTAAGTGGTATGCTATATGTATTTGCTTGTTAGAACTCCTTTTAATGACCCACGTTTTCTGTCATCATTTCCAATTGGACGATCCATTAATCCAATTGGAAGAAGATTTTAAATGGATAGATATTTTGGATTTTCACTGGAGACTGGGAATCGATGGACTTTCCATAGGACCCATTTTACTGACAGGATTTATCACCAGTTTAGCGACTTTAGCAGCTTGGCCAGTTACTAAAAATTCACACTTGTTCTATTTCCTCATGCTAGCAATGTACAGCGGTCAAATAGGACCATTTTCTTCTCGAGACCTTTTACTTTTTTTCATGATGTGGGAGTTAGAATTAATTCCTGTTTATTTACTTTTATCCATGTGGGGAGGAAAGAAACGTCTCTATTCGGCGACAAAGTTTATTTTGTACACGGCGGGGGGCTCCATTTTTCTTTTAATAGGAGTTCTGGGTATGGGTTTATATGGTTCTAATGAACCTACATTAGATTTTGGAAAATTAGCTAATCAATCATATCCTGTGGCATTGGAAATAATATTATATTTTGGATTCCTTATTGCTTATGCCGTCAAATTGCCGATTATACCTCTACATACTTGGTTACCCGATACCCATGGAGAAGCACATTACAGTACATGTATGCTTCTAGCTGGAATCTTATTAAAAATGGGAGCATATGGACTTATTCGAATCAATATGGAATTATTATCCCACGCTCATTCCATATTTTCTCCCTGGTTGGTAATAGTAGGAACTATTCAAATAATCTATGCTGCTTCGACCTCTCTCGGCCAACGGAATTTGAAAAAGAGAATAGCCTATTCTTCTGTATCTCACATGGGTTTTACAATTATAGGAATTGGTTCCATAACTGGAATCGGGCTCAATGGTGCTATTTTACAAATACTCTCTCATGGATTTATTGGTGCTGCACTTTTTTTCTTGACGGGAACGACTTGTGATAGAACGGGTCTTGTTTATCTCGACGAGATGGGGGGGATATCGATCCCAATGCCAAAACTTTTTACCATGTTTAGTAGTTTTTCGATGGCTTCTCTTGCATTGCCAGGAATGAGTGGTTTTGTTGCAGAATCATTAGTTTTTTTTGGAATAATTACTAGTCAAAAATTTCTTTTAATGCCAAAAATACTAATTACTTTTGTAATGGCAATAGGAATGATATTAACTCCTATTTATTTATTATCTATGTTACGTCAGATGTTCTATGGATACAAGTTATTTCATGTTAAAAATTCCAATTTTTTGGATTCTGGACCACGAGAACTATTTGTTTCAATCTGTATCTTTCTACCCATACTAGGGACTGGTATTTATCCCGATTTCATTCTCTCGTTATCAGTTGATAGGGTACAAGCTATACTATCTAATTATTTTTATCGATAGTCTTTCATTAATAATACGGAAATTTTATTCTTTTGTCTTTTTATTTTCCGCTTTTAAACGCCGAACAATGCAAAAGAATAAAATAAAATGAATTTAAAATCTCAATTTGAATCAGATACATTTCGAGTTTTTTAGAACCCTTTGAACAAGGAATGGTTCAAAGGGTTCTAAAAAACTTGCACAAAGAAAGAACTTTCACTATATATAAATATAAGGATGATGTTTTGTTCTTATATGTACTTGTTTTTTTATGTAGTTTATTCAATTATTTCTTTGTGTATTTTATTCAAGTAGATGTTAATGTGAATGAACCATAACTATGTAGACCTATCCCTAATAGATTGATTCCAAAATAGCATATCCAAATTATAAAGAATCCCATAGAAGCCACAAGTGCTGAATTTGTACCCTGCAAACTTTGATTTGTTCTAGTTCTAGTATGTAAATAAATTGCGAATATGATCCAAGTAATAAATGCCCAAGTTTCCTTGGGGTCCCAACTCCAATATGATCCCCATGCTTCATTAGCCCATACTGCTCCACAAATAATTCCTATGGTTAAAAAGGTAAACCCTAAACTAATGACACGGTAACTCAAATAATCCAAACGTTGAGTTAATTGATATTTATAATAATTTCGAAATGAAAGAAAAGAAGTGTTTATAAAAACACTTCTTTTTTCATTCCAATAGTTAATCTTACTAAAGATAAATTTCTTAATTAAGAAATTTTGGACTTTACCATTACAAAAAATATTGATGTTTTTTCGAAATGTAATGACTAGAAGAGCGACTGAGAATAATGATCCACATAAAAGAGCAGCATAGCTTAATAACATCATACTTACGTGCATCATTAACCACTGAGATTGTAGAGCAGGTACTAATATTACGGATTGGTGCATTTCAGTTAAAAGACCCGACGTGGCAAAGCCTTGTGTGAAAATAGTACTTGATGCAGTTATTGTGTTTAAATCATTTTTATGATTCCCCATCTTGGAAATGGTATGAATAATGGATAAACTACACGAAAGGAAAATTAATGACTCGTATAAATTACTTAAGGGAAAATGTCCCGAAGAAATCCAACGAGAAACCAATAATCCCGTTATAGAGAAAAAAGTAGCTATCATTCCTTTTTCTGATGACTCAGGCAATCCTACGCTTTCGTGGACAAAAAAGGTCATAAAATAAATCGTAATTGTTATTACGATTATCGAAAAAGAGATATGAGTCAATATATGTTCAACAATTGTAAATATCATAAAAAAGAGTCCCATTAGATAATTGAAATCGAGAATTGAATACATTATAGGATCCATTGTGTCTATTTTATAAGATTTTTTTGATAGAATAGGATGCCGCCACTCGGACTCGAACCGAGATGCTCTAGCACTGCTTCCTAAGAGCAGCGTGTCTACCAATTTCACCATGGCGGCTTACTTGAAATAATAATAGTAAATTTATGTTGAATCGTCGAGATTCAATATAGTTTATAAAACAAAACATTAGAATCGATGAATCTTTATTCATTGAAATTTATATGATAATTTTAATCTTTATTAAATAAACAATAAAATAATCTTTAGTTAGTATCGTATTGTTGTAAGTTCGGTTTTAATAATGAACTCTGGCATACTAAAAATTAAGTTTTCAAAAAAAGCAGTTGAAACTCCATAGTTTTAGACTGAGCTATAGAACCGGGAATTGTTCCTTTTCTTTTTTTCGTTTTATTTATCCAATGTTATTTTATGGATTCAAACAAAACGAAAAAAAAAATGTATTTTTTAATGAAGAAAGTTAAATAACTAGGATTTTCTATGTATAACAATTTGATTACTAAATCATAAGAATTTATCATTGTCTAACGATTTAGATACCTTCGTATTATTTTCTTATTATAAACGTATTAATATCTTTCATTATTTTATTTCATTATATATATATAATTATATATATATATAATGAATGGTAAGATTTACCAAATTAATTAGGTTTTTAGTTAAGCATATAACAAATAAAACAACAAAATTTTCATTTATATCACAATCATACTCTACTTTGTCACAATAGAAAAAAATTATATTGTGACAAAGTAGATAGAAAAAAACTCCAAACCCAATATACACACCCTTATTCTACATATCACATCCGCATACCTTATATATCACAGCAACTAGTTCTAATTGATCCTGTTTGATATTGAGGAGTTCAATACACTAATTAATGTTAATCATTTATCCTAAAATACTTGACGTTTTCGGGGTATGTCAATTCCGATTATTCTACGACTTTCTTATTTGTTTGTTGTACAAAAAAACTTTTTGAACGTCCGGTAGAAACCGATTTAGCTAAAGAAAAAGCCTTTACTGCAGCTAAATTTCCTTTTTTCTTCCAAATATTTTTACGAATACGTTTTTTTGACATAGAAGTACGTTTTTTGGGGACTGCCATTAAAAAAACGGGTTACTTGTTTTTATCATTGTATGTGAAAGACATGTATTGTTTAAAATAAATTGTTCCTTTCCTTTTAGCTTTAGCCGTTACCCATATTTATTCCTTAGTAAAATAGTAAAAAAACATTGAATTTTTCAATTAAAAAAAACCTATGAAAACATAAACATATAATAAAATTTATATTAATAAATTGAAACATACACATTAATTTAAATATAATTTAAAAAGTATATATATATGGATCATAGTAATTATGCATATGTATACATACCCTATGACATATATAGTATCGCTAAGAAAAAAAGTAAAAGAAAGGAAGGAAATTTTTTTTTATTAATTGATTAAGGTAAGAGTGCCATACTTGTAATTGAAATTACAATTCGAATTAGTAATTAATCTGTTAACTAAGATATTTGATTACCTAATAACAATAACCTTATTCATTTTTAAATTAAAATGAAAAATATAGATCGTACTATCTATATTCGAATTAAGTATTCCTTTTGGTATAACTCTTTTTCCTTAATACACTATATTATATAATATGCCTATAAATTACCAGGATGGAATATTGTATTATTCCAGTTTTTAGTAGAATGATTAAAAATTTTATTTTTTATTATGGAACATACATATCAATATGCATGGATAATAACTTTTCTTCCACTTCCGGTTACTATGTCAATAGGATTTGGGCTTCTACTTATTCCGACAGCAACAAAAAATATTCGTCGTATATGGGCTTTTCCTAGTATTTTTTTCTTAAGTATAGCTATGGTATTTTCAGCCAATTTATCTATTCAAGAAATAAATGGAAGTTCTATCTATCAATATCTATGGTCTTGGACCATCAATAATGATTTTTCCTTAGAGTTCGGATATTTAATCGATCCACTTAGTTCGATTATGTCAATACTAATTACTACTGTTGGAATCATGGTTCTTATTTATAGTGACAATTATATGTCCCATGATCAAGGATATTTAAGATTTTTTGCTTATATGAGTTTTTTCAATGCTTCTATGTTGGGATTAGTTACCAGTTCAAATTTGATAAAAATTTATGTTTTTTGGGAACTAGTGGGAATGTGTTCTTATTTATTAATAGGATTTTGGTTCACACGACCGACTGCAGCAAGTGCTTGTCAAAAAGCTTTTGTAACTAATCGTGTAGGGGATTTTGGTTTATTATTAGGAATCTTAGGTTTTTATTGGATAACAGGTAGTTTTGAATTTCGGGATTTGTTCGAAATAACTAAAAACTTGATATACAATAATGGGGTCAGTTCTTCGTTTGCTACTTTGTGTGCCTTTTTATTATTCCTCGGTGCAATTGCTAAATCTGCGCAATTCCCCCTTCATGTATGGTTACCTGATGCAATGGAAGGACCTACTCCTATCTCGGCTCTTATACACGCTGCTACCATGGTAGCAGCGGGAATTTTTCTTGTAGCTCGACTTCTTCCTCTTTTCATATCCATACCTTACATAATGAATATTATTTCTTTAATAGGTGTAGTAACAGTACTATTAGGAGCTACCTTGGCTCTTGCTCAAACAGATATAAAAAGAAGTTTAGCCTATTCTACAATGTCTCAATTGGGTTATATTATGTTAGCTCTAGGTTTAGGTTCTTATCGAGCTGCTTTATTCCATTTGATCACTCATGCTTATTCTAAAGCTTTATTATTTTTGGGATCCGGGACCATTATTCATTCAATGGAACCTGTTGTTGGATATTCACCAGAAAAAAGTCAGAATATGATTCTTATGGGCGGTTTAAAAAGATATGTTCCAATTACAAGAACTACTTTTTTAGTAGGTACACTTTCTATTTGTGGTATTCCACCTCTTGCTTGTTTTTGGTCCAAAGATGAAATTCTTAATGAGAGTTGGTTGTATTCACCAATTTTTGCAATAATAGCTTGTTTCACAGCAGGATTAACTGCATTTTATATGTTTCGCGTTTATTTACTTACTTTTGATGGGTATTTGCGCATAAATTGTAAAAATTACAGTAGCACCGATAATAGTTCGTTCCATTCAATATCTCTATGGGGAAAAGAAGTACCAAAAGAAGTTAATAGAAATTTTCTTTTATCAAAAATGGAAAATATGGTGTTACTTTTTTCAAAGGATAGATATAAAATATCTAGTAATCTAAAAAAAAGAAGACCATATTCTTTTGAAAAAAAGTACACTTATATTTCTATGTATCCTCACGAATCGGACAATACTATGCTATTTCCTCTGTTTGTTTTGGTACTATTTACTTTGTTTGTTGGAACAATAGGCATTCATTTTGATTATGGAATAATATATTTTGATATATTATCAAAATGGTTAACTCCATCAACAAATCTTTTACACCCAAATGTGAGTTATTCTGTAGATTGGTATGAATTTTTTACAAATGCAATTTTTTCGGTAAGTATAGCGATTTTTGGACTATTAATAGCGTATGTTTTATATGGGTCTGTTTATTCATTGTTCCAGAATTTGGAATTAATTAATTCATTTATAAAAAGAGGTCCTAAAAGAATTTTCTTGGACAAAATAAAAAATGGAATATATAATTGGTCCTACAATTGTGGTTATATAGATATTTTTTATACTAGAGTTTTTACTGTGGGTATAAGGGGATTAACTAAACTAACTCAGTTTTTTGATAGAAATATAATTGATGGAATTATAAATGGGGTTGTTGTTACAAGTTTATTTATAGGGGAAGGAGTCAAATCTATGGGAGGTGGACGAATTTCTTCTTATTTATTTTTGTATTTATTTTATGCATCAATATTTTTATTCATTTTTTTATTCTTTCTTTTATAATTTATTTAAATTTAAGAATTTAATTTTCTATTTTTAAATCATATACATATTGCTTTTGCTTTTTCCATTTTTCTTTTTTATATGAAGAAAATTTCATTGATTCTTTATTGTGAATCGTACAATTTTTATTTATTTTTTTTCGCCATTTTTTCGCTACTAATACTAATCGAGACCATTTGCTCTGAGATAAATTGTATGCATAATTACCCTTTAACCAGTTTTTCCATTCATTCATTCCAGGCTTCTTTATTTTCTTATACTTATACCTTGATTTGGAGTTCAATATTCCTCGGGTTATAGAATAATACTTATTCTTGTCCTTAATAAAAGGATGGGTACCGCGATATTGAAGTACAGATCTAAAGTGATGGTTGTTAAGTAATTGGGTTTGTGATATTTTGTAAAATACATATGCTTGGGACAAGGAAGATAAATCGTAATAAGTATTTGAATTATTACTAGGATTAGAAAGGTCCTTTTCTTTTTCTATAGTCGAAATCAAGTTCATTGTATGTTGATCTATTTCATCAATTCCTTCTTGATTTCTTTCATCGTTGTAAATGGATTCATTGATAATTTTTTTTGTTGAAAGTTGTGCATTGACCTTCGAAATGCTAACCATACATAGCAGGATATCCATGTATATTTTTTCAATGAAAGATTTCATAAAATAATGTGATTTGCATATTAATCGAGTATTTATTCTTTTGAATATCCGCCAAATATCTTTCTTTAATTCTGGTCTTTTATCATCATAGGCTGGAACTATTTTTTTCTTTTCTTTTGCGATTTCTTCTATTTGATTCCTGATTATGATTGTCTTATCAGCAAGATCTTTCATTTCATTTTCTATGAATAAAAAATTTGTCCAATTCATAGATTGAATTTGCATGGTCGATTCAGGAATAATCTTATTATTATCTTTTGAATCTTTTGCATTTTCATTTGGTTCATATACTTTCACCTTCTTGAATTCAAATAAATAAATTGGGTTTACTTTTTCAAGTTTATTCATTATTCGTTTTAGAACTGGAAAAATTTGGATAACCCATGGTTTTGAAACTTTGACTTTTAGAGGTATAAAATAATTCTTTTTCACTTTTCTAATATTTTTTTTGAGTTCTTTATATATGGGTTCAAAAAAAGAAGGTAGGGTTCGGGCAGGACCAAAAGGAAGTTCTGTTTCCGTTCCCCAAATTGTTAAAAAACTAGAATTTTCTTGTTTTACTTTTTTTTTCATTGGATCTCCATGATGAGATCGTAGTTTAGATCTTCGCCAAGGTTTTAAACGGAAAGGAAATAGAATTTTTACCTGAAGACCATCTGTTAACCAATCTTGAGGAAATTCTGTTTCTGATAGTGGAATACCATTATACGTACATTTAACATGCATTTCACTCTTCCAGTCCTTAAAATCCTCATACCACTCGGGGTATTGGAATAATAACATACGTCCAACATTTTTAGCTATTATCAATGAAGGCAATATAATGTTTTTTCTAAGAAAAGCGTGGATCAGGAGTATCAAACTTCTTATTGCTTGAGCAAATATAACGCTATCCCAAATTTCTGCTATTGCCATTCGTTCATTTTCTTCTTCTCTCTTCTTCTCGTTTTCATCGAGAGCCTTCAGAGTTTTCTTCATCTTTTCTTTCTCAAAATCGTCAATTTTGAATTCCGTTTTTGGTTTTTTCTTCGCTAAATTCCTAAAAATAGACTTAATATTTTGATCGATCTTGTTTAAAAGAGAAAAAAAAAATATGTTTTCTACTCGATCCAAAAAAAGCGGAGAATTTACATATGCTTGGAATGTGTTCCAAATAACTGTTTTACGTCTTTGAGCGCGTAAGGATCCTTTGATTAGACCTCGACGAAAATCAGGTTGTTGTGAGTAACGTATCAAAGCCAACTCGTTTATTTCATCATCGTTAGTCTCGGGATTCA